CCACCCGAATCGAGCAATAATATCAGAATCCGACGAATCGGCCCAGACTGACTTACTAATGGGATACCCTGATACGTTACAGAATTTCGCTTTAACCAACGATCCAATCAGAGGAAAAATCGGGACTATTGTATCGAATCTCTTAATAGCAGTATCGATCATAAATGAATCCTCTAGCATTTTACTCCTTATCACCCAAGGCGTTAGTCGTACACCTGAAAGATAGCCCAGAAAATGGAAGGAATGATTGGATAATTCATTTATATGGATCCTACTCGGTTGAGACCATAAGTTAAAATGACATTGCCAGAAATTGACAAAGTAATATTTCCATTTCTTCATCAGTAAATTAGTACACCTTGAAGCCATAATTGATTTTCCTTGATACCTAACATAATGCATCAAAGGTTCCTTGAAGAACCAGAGGGGCAGGGTCCTTTGAGAATCATTACGAAGCGTCACTACAAGATGTTTTATTTTTCCATAAAAATGTGTTCTCTCAAGAAAGGCTAGAGAAGATATTGACCGTAAATGAGAGGATTGTTTACGAAGGAAAACTAATACAGTTTCGCATTCATATACATGAGAATTATACAAGAACAAGAATAATCTTTGATTTTCCTTTGAAAAAATGGAAATGGATTTATTTGGAGTAATAAGGCTATTCCAATTGTTATGCTCGTGTAGAAAGCATCTCAATAAATGCAAAGAAGGAGCATCTCGTATCCGGGTGCGAAGAGTTTGAAGCAAGATTTCCAAATGGATTGGGTGGGGTATTAGTATATCTGACACATAATATAAATGTGATAATTTGTCCTCCAAAAAGGGAAATATTGAATGAATAGATCGTAAATTCTGATATTTTGCTATTCTTTCTAGGGAAGATACTAATCGCATCGAGAATGGAATTTCCATAATTCCTGCAAAACCCTCTGGTATCGTTTGAGAATAAAAACTCTTGTTGGGCCCAACGAACCTAGAATCATTAACTGAAATGGTCAAATGATTCTGTTGATGCAGTCGAGTAATTAAGCGTTTCACAATTAGTGAACTAGATTTATTGTCATTGTCATACCCTAAATTTTCCGTGGGTTCATAAAAAATCGAACTATTTAAACCATGATCATGAGCAAGTGCATAGATATACTCCCGAAAAAGAAGTGGATATAGGAAGCGCTGTTTCCGGTATCTCTCTATTTCTAAATAGCCTTCCAATTCGTATTTAAATTTCTCCATTTGAAATGAAACTTGAATCGCATGCGGGAGAGGATTTCTTGGGTTATCAAATAATAAATACATAGTGCGATATGGTCCTAACAAGGTATATCGTAAAAACGGATACCCTGGAGACAAGACGTCTAATCAACGCATCCTCTCTTTTTCCATCCAACTCCTTCGTGTTTGGGTATAGTTACAAGAGATTGTGTATTAGAAATCCTTTATTTTTGCAACCCGATCGCTCTTCTGACTTTGGAATGAATTAATTTTATTTATCAGTACACCGTTTCTTATACACATTCGGTTACACTTCAGTAACTAATGAAGAAAAGTGAATAGTTAGGATTTTTTCGAAAAAAAGGAATCAATGATCCACTCGCAGGGGAGCCCTTTCCCGCATCAGGCACTAATATATTTTTAACGTCTAATTAGATCGGGTATTTGTTCGAATTAAGATAAGAACGGAAACTCGTTGCTTTTGGTTTTTCCTTATAATTGGAGCCATATAGCTCTATCCATTTATTCACTTGACCCAACTGTGAATGAATTTTGAACCGTTCCAACTAAGAATCAAAAGGTCATTTTTCCCGATCTGATATGACCAGATAAGAATGAAGTATTCTCAGAGTTATCCATTGATACGACATGCTGTTTTTTCCATTCATTCCCTTCCCTTTCTGGATCAGTCGTGGTCTTACAAACTCTGCCGATGGTATGGACGAATCCGCTTCATCCAAATGTGTAAAAGATCATAGCCGCACTTAAAAGCCGAGTACTCTACCGTTGAGTTAGCAACCCAGATAAGGATCTAATTACGATCAGAATAAAAATCAAGAGATTTGATTACCGGAACCAGTCAAGTCAAAACATTGAACTAACATAAGAATAACAGCAAGTTTAGAAGAAACTATGATTATCAAAAATATATACAATAAAGAAGAGCAGATTCACAGATAAGTATAGCTTTAGTAAAAAAAAAAAAAAGACTTTCTGTGTCACAGACGATCCGTCAAACCAATCCTTTGAATGAAGTAAAAGACCAAACCTATCAGACCGCAAGAATAGATCTATTTATCTACGATCGAATTCTATTGTATTCTATTCGTTCGAGACACCATTGTCAATACAAACAAAATATTGGGAAAACAAATCAAATAAAACAAAATGCAACAAATAAACTAAATATAAATAAGATAAGGCCTTGTGTTAGATTGGCACTACAAGAAATGAAAATGAAGTGAAGTAAAGAAGAAGTAGGGAAAAAAGAATCCCGTGTTTATTCACTATCACTATAGGCCCCAATGTTTCTTGGGGGAGTCCCAAGGAAAACCACCCGATTAATGGTAATCCCACAATTTCATGGATTTCAGTTATTACATATAATCTTTTTTCTATCCCTCTCTCATATAAATATAAAAGGACAAAGAAATTCTTTGTCATTATTTGTCCTTACATTATCTGGAATAATATGGGAACAATAGTGAATAGGTATGAATATAGCAAGAGAGTGGCGGAGAAACAATTAAACAAAACTAGAACTAACTACTATACGGGTACTGGCCATCTTTTGATTTCATTAATTTCATTTTGTTTGATTAACTCGAAGTTCCTTAAATACCTCCGCCTTTTTTGAAATATCATGAACAGTTCCCGTAGGTTGAGCTCCTTTTTCAAGCAAATATAGAATAGCAGGAACATTTAAATAAGTTTGATTCTTTATTGGGTCGTAAAAGCCTACTTTCCTAAGATCTCTTCCCTCTCTTCGGGATCTAACATCAATTGCAATGATTCGATAGGTGGCTCATTGGGATAGATGGATGGGCAATACCCCCCCCCCTGGAAACGTATAGGAAGTTTTCTCCTCATACGGCTCGAGAAAGAATGATTAATATGGATATAAATCGATAGCAAACGGATCCTTGAAATCATCAATTAAATTATGATTGGAGTGGTCTTTTTCCTTCTTCCTTCCTAAAAAAGAAAAGAAAAATATCATTCGTCCTCATAACTCAAGTTGGGTAATTCTCAAAGGACTCAAAAAGAAATCCTTAAAAAATCCTTACTTAAAGAAAATAAATATTTCTTGAGCGGTCTATAACCCCTTTTTTGTCTCGTCTAGAATCTATTTCCATTTCTTATTATGTTATGATCCAATCCACTTGATTGAGACAATCATTGAAAATGGTGTTTTCTTGTTTTGGAATCACTTATCCTTGAATCATTAGGTTTAGACATTACTTCGGTGATCTTTAATCCGGCAGCAACATACCTTTTGGCTATTTCTTTCTTTACGTCGAAGAAGCATACGAACGATTCAATTCAATTAATTCCCCTGCGATACACTTCTTTATCATCGAAATAGTTTCACCAATTACAGCAAACTTTTTGATTTTAAACTCGGTCCAATTTGACCTTTTCTATATCGAAGATATACTTACGAAGTCGTTCCAAATTATTGATTGGCACTAACCCTAGATCCTGCCTCTGATAATCATTTATTCTCGAGCTCCATCATGTACTATTTACATTACAACCCAACATCGTGGAGTAATAGTGAAACAGAACAAAATATGTCGAGCCAAGAGCATCCTTATTGAAGATGATGGATGTCAAGATCCACAGTCGATCATGTCATTCAAGTCGCACGTTGCCTTCTACCACATCGTTTCAAACGAAGTTTTACCATAACAAACATTCCTATAATTCGGAATCGGTACGGGATTGATTGATTCCATATGGAATTAAATCATGAATAGTCATTGGTTCAATCAATGGAATACTATTCCATTGATTGATTGATCTTTTATTCTATTTTTTTATATTCTCCATGGACGCATATGTATATCTAACAAGTATCCAGTTTGCCCCCAATTCTAGCGTATGAATCATTTATAAGAAAGACGAATAAACAAGAGGTTAGTTAACAACCTGATCATTTGTGACGATCAGTCATGAATGAAATGAGCCAATTCTTGCGCGAACGACTAAGCTAAACTAAAGATCTTTAATTGGATTTCCAATACCGGAAAAGAATGAGTTAGTAACTGACTAAGCTATTCCAATGAACCGGAAAGTACCGAAGTGGTTTGATGGTAAATGATAAATTCACCAATCTCAGACTTCATCGAGTATCAAGGATTCATTAAAAATGGTTTCACATAAAAAAAAAATCTCGTACTTTGCCATCATTGCTATTGGTGGAAAACAGTTCTTCCGTAAAGACTCAATTTGATCTCTGAATCAATCAGCAAGTCTGTGCAATCACAACGAGTAACTGTAATTACGGATATCTCCTAGACGTAAATTTGATCATCATAATAACATTAAACTAAATTGAATTTTTCTTTTCCTTAAATCATCAATTGTCTAAACCAGATAAATGGGACGAGAAACAAAATCTAAAACTAATTTCATTTCTTTGTTCATGAGCATCAAACATAATAACTAATAATAAATTAATATAGTAAAAGTAAAAGTAAAAAAAAAAAAATGAAAAAAAAAAAGACAGAGTAAAGTAAATAAAATAAGATAAAGTGAACGTCCTCGATTCATTCTTTCATCTGATTGAGAAAATCAGAATAAAAGCAGTATGATCTTTCGGTATCCATCGGGTTATGTTATATATACAGCTGTTACCGTGGGCAATCGTGGATATTTTAAGGCATCACAGAAATTTTTGACCGAAACCAAAGACTGTTTGTTCTTACTGAAATAGAACAATAACAATACAAAAGGGAGACATGCTTATTTTTGGCGGATTCCGCTTTTTTGCTTCCAGAGTCATTCGATAAAGTCAAGTAAATTAAATCCACGATTCCGCCTACCATTGATTTACAATTCTATTATTCATCAGTTCATTAGAACCCGATGCAAAAAATTGGGTACAATACAATGCATCTATTCCGTATTGAATTTGATTGTTTGTTGATGAAATCGGAAATAGCCACAGATATTTCAATTGATACCTTCACCTTCCATTGCTGATCAGCACATATCTAAAAAAAATTTCATCTGGATTATGAATCATGCATACCCGGTCAACCAACAAAAGGATCTTCTTTTCTTATAAGCTGTATAAGCTGCGTGCTATACCAGTACCAGATACGTATAAGTGCAAAACAAAATGGGTCCTGATCCATTTTTTATTCCCTTTAGTCCAGTCTTAGCAACTCGAATCCCGTTGATGGAATTGGTACCACGAACCCGAACCCCCATTAGAATCCAAATAAAATGAATTAGGAATTGGGATAATTATTAAATGAGATACGATTACCATATCCGCTTACCATTAATTCAAAGTTAGAAGATAGAAGAGGTTTCTTTTGCATTTCGACCCAGAATGGATCACGCAGGGATAAGAATTCCCTGGATTTAAGCATAAAGTCTCTTTTGACCAACTAACTTCAATACGAACGGTACGGACATATACTGAATAATCCAATTTTTAATTAAATTAAAAAAAATATCTTCTCAATGGATCTATGTCTATGCTCCCATCACGCCTATACCGCAATCATGGATTTTTCATACGTGTGTCAGTCATTGAAAGTGGATTCCGTGTGTAGGAAACAGAATAGAAAGGTAAAGTCTAATTCAGAAAAGAATCATTAAAAACCAAACTAGAAATAAAAAAAACTATAAATCAAGAATGGATTACGATTATATTGTATCCAACATGAACCTCCTAAATATAAATTTAGATGATTAAAGAGAACAAATAATATTTGTTAAGTTAAGATAGAATTGATCTGGGACGGAAGGATTCGAACCTCCGAGTAACGGGACCAAAACCCGTTGCCTTACCGCTTGGCCACGCCCCATTTATGTTTCTATTCAACACGAATATACATTAATATTCGTATCGGGTGTTCGTCAATTCCAGCCCAGTATCTATGTCTATTCAACACGAATATACATTAATATTCGTATCGGGTGTTCGTCAATTCCAGCCCAGTATCTATGGAAGAAAGAAGTTGTTGCTGAGATTTGACACGTCTAGATCCGGAATAAAACTAAATTCATTGATCATTACATATAATTAAATTAAGATAATTAAGATATTGTATGAAAGTATGATTCCGTATAATTCAATTTGACAATTGAAGTAGGGGAATTCAAAGAAAGAAGGATTTTTTATTTTTACCTACCCTCTTTCTTGATTTTTTTCCTTATATCAAATCAATCAATAACTCAATAAAAATGATTCTAAGAACAAAATATTTGATTTGTTATGCCTAATATCTTTAGTTTAATCTGTATATGTCTTAATTCTGCCCTTCAGCCGAGTGGTTTTTTCTTCGCAAAATTGCCCGAGGCTTATGCTTTTTTGAACCCAATCGTAGATGTTATGCCGGTCATACCTGTGCTCTTTTTTCTCTTAGCCTTTGTGTGGCAAGCTGCTGTAAGTTTTCGATGAGATCCTTGATACTGTTCTAGAAAGATTCACGATTTATTCAAAAAAAAAAGATTTTACCATTTCATTTAATAATTAATAATAAAGATGAGATAAGTAGTGCATTAAGACAAGAACCCGCGATTCAAACATGGAGCATTCTTCGATAGACTCCGTGAATCCAGATCACCTCATTTCCTCATTCTGACCCTCCATCCATGGAGCGCATACGGTATTCTGATCCCCCGCAATGCAATATCAACAAATCGCATTGTAGGTATGACAAGATTTTTTTGGTAACGAAGGAATCAAAACCTTATTACAATACAAATGTATTGAATTCCTGCGAATTCCTTTCTTTTCTAAAAACCACTTCGTTTCTTGATGTCAAAAAATGAGATGGTACAAAGGTTGAGAATCTATTCCCTTTTTCTCCCCCAACAGGTCTTGGAGATTTGTAATGCTTACTCTCAAACTGTTCGTTTATACAGTAGTGATATTCTTTGTTTCGCTCTTCATCTTCGGATTCCTGTCTAATGACCCAGGACGTAATCCTGGGCGCGAAGAATAAAGAATAATGGATTCTTCCATTCCTTTTTTGGTTTGGTTTATAAATCCATCTTCTTAACTTCCAATTTGATCTATTCCATACATTTCATTTATCTAAATGAAATCATCAATCCAACCAAACCAAAAGGACTCGGGATTTATAGAATTATAAAGATAAATATCAAGTGAGCGTAGGAAACGGAGAGAGAGGGATTCGAACCCTCGGTACGAATAGCTCGTACAACAGATTAGCAATCCGCCGCTTTAGTCCACTCAGCCATCTCTCCAATTAATAATTCATATGTGACGCGACGTGTGAAGTAAAGATTGATATTTATTTT